ATTTAAATTTCTATAATCATCCTTGTAAAAACTAAAATTACACCTCCAATTAAATTGAAAAATAACCCAAATCTCATTAAAAAATTTGATTTATATATAATAGTTTCATCAAAATAAAGTTTTTTAGACGATCCTAAAAAAATACAAAAATATAATCTCAAATAATAAAAAAGACTCATAACTGATCCTAAGATAAGTATAAATAAAAAAGATCAATACACTCTATTCATTGCTATTACAATTACAACCCATTTAGAAATAAACCCTAATAAAGGTGGTAATCCTCCTAAAGACATTAACATTAATATAACTCCATTACTATTGTATTTATCAAGTTTTATTAATATATTTAAATTTTTTATTAAATTTAAATTTATATATCATAAATTTAGAAAAATACATAAAGAAATTAAAATATATACACAAAAATATAGTTTTATTGCTCAAACTCCTTGAGATAATGCAAATATTATTCAACCTAAATGACCAATTGAAGAATAAGCTAGAATTGCTCGAACCTGAGTTTGATTCATTCCTCCTACACCTCCAATAATTCTTGATCCTCCTGCTATTAAACAAATTGTGAATATAAAATAATATATTAAATTTAATTCAAATAAAGAATTAATCAATAAAATAGGAGCAACTTTTTGCCAAGTTGCTAATAATATACAAGAAATTCATGGAAGCCCAGCTATTACTCTTGGCAATCAGTAATGAAATGGAAATATCCCCATTTTTATGATTAAACCACTTCTAATAATGAAAAATCCCACTATAGATAATTCTCTTTCTCTAACATTTTCCCATCTAAATAAAATATTATATCTTCTTAAGCTACCAAAAATTAGCAGACTAGACCCTAAAGCCTGAACAATAAAATATTTTACAGCCGACTCTCTTTCAGATATACTTTTTTGATAAACTAAAATAGGCAAAAAGCCAATTAAATTAATTTCCAAACCAGCTCAAATCCCTAATCAATGAGATGAAGAGATAGAAAATAAAGTTCCAAAAGCTATAACAAAAATAAATAAAAAACCAAAAGGTAAATTTGAAAACATAAGAAAAAGGATGAAATTGAATCACCCAAAATAAAGTTAGCAGCCCTATTTTACTCCTAGTTTTTTCTACTGTGCTCAATCTAATGAACCTTCATTTCATTCATGGAATAAGCCTACAATAAGAATTAATAAAAAAATAAAAGAACAAATTATTATATTTAAAGAAAATCTCATTCTCATTCCAATTAAAACTGGAAATAATAAAACAATTTCTACATCAAAAATAAGAAAGATAATAGCCAATAAAAAAAATCGTAAAGAAAAAGGTAATCGAGCTGATTTAATTGGATCAAATCCACATTCAAATGGAGAATTCTTTTCTCGATCTCTTAAAGCACGCTTCGATAAAATTCAACCTAATATTATTACAACAACCGATAAAATCAAACCAATTGTTCTTCCTAAAACAACTCTTAACATTATAGTATTAGAAACATATATATTCCATAATAATCAACATCAATGATTTCCGTTCATCCGGCGTAATACCTTAATTTTATTATTTATCTAAACAAGTAACTTAATCTTACAATCTCCTAATTAACAGCTAGGCACCTCATTATTTTGGCTTTTGTTTACCATATAGAAAAGGACTTTCACCTCTAAATTACGGGTCGAAACCGCATGCAAATTTCTCGCTTCCTACATAATATATAAACATACCTATTCTAATTTTATATATTTTGATCTAAAGATTATATTAATCTATTTTTTGAATGCAAATCAAATCTTTTTATTTAAAGTATTAGATCCATCCTTAGAGGCACATGATTTATGCCGTTTTTAGATTAAAAATCTAACACTTATTTTACCTCAGTCATCTAAGATTCATTTTAATCATATAAAAATTAGATTATCTTATCAATTATTATATTAACATCCTCATCAATAAATAGATAAGTATAAAAATAATCAAACAACATCTACAAAATGTCAATATCAAGCAGCTGCTTCAAATCCAAAATGATGCCCTGTAGAAAAATGCTGTAATCAAGCTCGACCCAAACACACTAACAGGAAAGTTCTTCCAATTAATACGTGTAATCCATGAAATCCTGTTGCAACAAAAAACGTAGATCCATAAGCTCCATCTGCAATAGTAAATGAAGCTTCATAATATTCTATTGCTTGAAGAAAAGTAAAATAGACCCCAAGAATTACTGTAGCTACAAGACCTTGAACTCCACCTGGCCGATCTCCTTCTATTAATCTATGATGAGCTCATGTCACAGTTACACCGGATGCAAGTAAAACTCCCGTATTTAATAAAGGAACTTCAAAAGGATTTAAAGGAATAATTCCTGCAGGAGGTCAACAAGAACCTAATTCAATTCTTGGAGCTAATCTTCTATGAAAATATGCTCAAAAAAATGCAAAAAAAAAGCATACTTCTGAAGTAATAAATAAAATTATCCCTCAACGAAGACCTTTAGAAACTTGTATTGTATGAAGTCCCTGAAAAGTAGCTTCTCGAATTACATCACGTCATCACTGAATCATAGTTACAATAATCAGAATAAGACCTAAAATTATAGTAATACATGAATAACCATGAAATCATCCAGCTAAACCGGAAGTTAAAAACAAAGCTCCCATTGAACCAGTTAATGGTCATGGTCTAAATTCTACTAAATGAAAAGGGTTTCGTCCCATATAGACTCTTTAATAAGAGTATTCTTTTGCCAGCGTTTTTTTGGTTACGCGTAACCAAAAAAACGCTGGCAAGGGTATATCCTAGAGCAATTTATGCTTCCTTTGCATCTTCAGTGCAATACTCTGATGATATAAGCTACTAGAATTATTTTAGAATAGGATATTAGAAAGAAGTAAAATAACTAAAGTACTCAATATGAATTTAATAAAGAAATTAAATTGTTTCATTTGAAGTTCTTGATTTATTTTAGAAATAGAACTGGTTCTTATAAAAGTTCCTTGACCTCCTAAAATTTCCAATCAGCCTTGATCAATTGATTTTATTAAATTTGTTCCTAGCGTTATAGAAAAATAGGTTAGTGGTTGAGCACTAATTGGAGCTAAGAATCATATGGTTCTAAAGAAGTATTTTATTTTATTTATTTTCTTAGGAAAAGAATCTTCATCTCATAAAATTCTGGCTGTAAATAAGCCTAATAAAATTACTATAATAGTTAATAATTTCAGAAATAATGGAATTACAAAAGGACATGGATTGAAAGCTAAAAAAATGTTTTGCAAGAAAAATCCAGCTAAAATTGCAGATAATCTTAAAATAACAGTAGATGAGTTAATATAATAATCCTTTTCATGCTTTGCATGAAAAGGTAAATTTTTTGCTGCTCCTCATAATGAACAGAAAGATAAACGTAAAGAATAAGCAGCAGTTATTCCTGTAGCCAAAAAAATTAGAAATACCATTAAAAAATTAGTAGGTTCAAATAATGAAATTTCTAAAATTAGATCTTTAGAATAAAATCCTCTAAGAAAGGGTGCGCCACATAAAGAAAGATTAGCAATATTTATACAGGCAATGGTTAAAGGAGCTTGATTAAAAATTATACCCATTGATCGAATATCTTGAGTATTTGCTCTATTGTGAATAATTGCACCAGCACACAAAAATAATAATGCTTTAAATAAAGCATGCGTATATAAATGGAAGAGTGCTAAAAATGGTATTCCCAAACCAATTCTTATTATTATTACCCCTAATTGACTTAGAGTAGAAAGTGCAATGATTTTTTTTAGGTCATTTTCATAATTAGCTCCAATTCCAGCTATCAATAAAGTAAGCACCGAAATAAAGAATAAAATTTCCTTAAAGAATGAACAGGTATTTAAGAAAGGAAAAAACCGAATTAATAAAAATACTCCAGCTGTAACTAGAGTAGAGGAGTGAACTAGGGCTGATACTGGGGTAGGAGCTGCTATGGCAGCTGGAAGTCATCTAGAGAATGGAATTTGAGCTCTTTTTGTTATTGCTGCAACTATAATTCTTAAAGAAACCAATGCACTTAAATAGAAATCGAATATTAATGTGATGATTCAGTGTCCTTGTAGAACTAAGATTCCAATAGAAATTAAGATTATTACATCTCCAATACGATTAGCTAGAACTGTTAATATCCCAGCACCCAGAGATTTTATGTTTTGATAATAAATTACTAGAGCAAATGATACGATTCCTAGGCCATCTCATCCTAAAAGAAGAGCTGGAAGTCTAGGGATAAATACCAATAGGTTTATGGAAAGTACAAATAATATTACTAATCAAGTAAATCGTTTAAGAAATGGATCGTGAGATATATAGCTAGAAGAAAATATTATTACACAACCTGAAATTAAACATACTACATTTCTAAAACTTAGGCTAATAGGATCAAGGATGATTAATAATCTCATAGTACATGAGCTTAGGTTGAAAATATTTCATTCAATTAATAAAGATAAATTTTCTATAATAAAATAACAAGATAAAGGAAAAATCATAATTCTATAAAGAATAAGAAATAAAGAACTAATAGAAGAAGATTTAAGTTTTAAAAACATGATTAAGTAAGAGTACTTCTTATCTCCAGATCCACAGGCTGGTATTTTAATTGATAAACTAACTTAATTAGATTTATGTTAGTATAAATACGATTTCTCTTTTAACAATGAATGTATTGGCAGGAAATCAATGTAAAAATAATAATAAATAACCTAATGTTCTAAAATTAGTAAAAGGTTTTATATATTTAGGACTACCCCCATGTTGTCTACAGGTAAATAAATATATACTATATAATGCTGCTAAAAAACTTATAAATGCTAAAGAGAGCAAGTAATATGAGGAAGAAAAAATTACAGAAGGAAAAATTATAATTTCTCCTAATAAATTAATTCTAGGGGGAGCTGCTATATTTATAATAGAAAATAAAAATCATCATAGAGTTAATATAGGTAAAAATATTAATATTCCTTTAGCTAAAAAAAGACTTCGTCTGTGAGTTTTCTCATAAGTAAAATTAGCTAAAGCAAAGAGAGCTGATGAACAAAATCCATGAGAAATTATTAATACAAGAGCACCACTTCAACCTCATGAGGTATTCGAAAAAACACCAGCCAATATAAGTGACATATGACCAACAGATGAATATGCAATTAAAGATTTAAAATCAATTTGTCGAAAACAAATAATTCTTGTTAATACACCTCCTCATAAACCTAAAGAAAAGATAATAATTAAAGAATTTGAGTAGAAAAAGTTGAAATACTGATATATCCGTAAAATACCATATCCTCCTAATTTTAATAAAATGGCTGCTAATACTATAGAACCAGCTACAGGAGCTTCTACATGAGCCTTAGGTAATCACAGATGAACTGTAAATATTGGTAATTTAACTAATAAGGCAGTGAAAATTATAATTGTTATGAAATTTCAGGTTCATTTTAAATTTGTATCAATATATTCTAGACGAAGATTTGATGATATAAGTATATTTGAGGAAGAAATTTCTTTTATAGTTAATAAGATTACCAATAATAGTGGAAGAGAAGCACCTACCATATAAATTATTATATACATTCCAGCTTGTAATCGTTCTGGTTGATACCCTCATCCTAAAATTAATATTAAGGTTGGAATAAGAGATGCTTCGAAAAAAAAATAAAAATGCATAATTCTAGTTATTGAAAAAGCAAAAATCAAAATTAATATTAATGTAAATAGAAAAACACAAAATAGGTTAGTATTATTTTCTTTAATTTTAACTCTCGACTGTCTTGCTAGCATTATTATTAATGTAATTCAAATTGTCAATCTAATTAACACTGAGGATATAGAATCCTGGGTAATATATAAATTAATTTGTTCATAATTTCAAGAGGACATGAATAAGTGGAAAAAAGAAAACAAACTGGCTAAAGATAAAACTCAAATTTTTTGATATCATCTTCATACTTTTTTTCTAAAAGCTATTGATAAGATAACTATACTAATAACTCCTAACATTTTTGGGAAGAGAATCTGGAAACGTAGTCATTACCTTGTGCACGAATTATTGAAACTAAGATAGCTAATCCCAAACTTGCTTCGCAAGCACCTAAAGTAATTAGAATTAAAGATATTTCACCGTTGAAGGAAATGTTATTAGCTACGGAAAACAATATAATAAATAAATTTATAGTGGCGGCTTCTAGTCTTAATAAAATGCTTAATAAATGTTTGTGTTGAAGAGAAAGAGCAATTAAGGCTATTATAAAGCCTAATGTACTAACTAAAGTTAATGAAAATGTTCTCATATCCTAAAGTAATAGTAGCTCAAAACAGAGCGTTGGTCTTGTAAATCAAAGGTTGAGTAATTTACACTCCTATTACTATTTAATAAAGTTACCGAGTGAATCGAACACTCAAAATTTGTTTTCAAGACAAATACTCCCCTGGATAGCAACTAATATTTATTTTAAAAATCTAAAATATTGTCTCATATAATTTGAGCTAAAGGTGAGAGAATAAAATAAGAAAAATAAAGAGCTGTAAATAATTGACCAATCTGTTCATAAGGAGCTTCTACTGGACATCTTCCAATTCATGTTAGAATTAAGAAAATACCAATAAATGCTCAAAATAAAATTTGATTTAACGGGTATAATGAAAAGGATCGAAATTTACCAAAATGAGTTAATGGCACAATAAATAAAATTATAACAGAAGCTACTAGTCCAATAACACCTCCTAATTTATTAGGAATAGAACGTAAAATTGCATAAGCAAATAGAAAATATCATTCAGGTTGAATGTGTACTGGAGTAACCAATGGATTTGCTGGAATAAAGTTTTCTGGGTCAGTTAAGAGTTGTGGAAAAAATAAAACTAAGAAAGTTAATAAAGCAATTATAACAATAAATCCTACTACATCTTTAAAACTATAATAGGAATGAAATGGAACTTTATCTCCATCTCTATTTAAGCCTAAGGGATTATTAGATCCTGTTTCATGAAGGAACATTAAATGTAATATACTTATTCCTGCAATAGCAAATGGAAGTAAAAAATGTAGGGCAAAAAAACGGGTTAAAGTTGCATTATCTACAGCAAAACCACCTCAAACTCATTCTACTAATATTTTACCTAAATATGGAATAGCAGATAATAAGTTTGTAATAACAGTAGCTCCTCAGAACGATATTTGTCCTCATGGGAGCACATAACCTAAAAAAGCAGTTCCTATTGTGAGAAGAAGGAGTATAACGCCAATATTTCAAGTATGGATATTTACATGAGAACCATAATAAACTCCACGTCCAATATGAAAATAAATACAAATAAAAAACCATGAAGCTCCGTTAGCATGAATAGCTCGTAATAATCAACCATGTCTTACATCTCGGCTGATATGAACTACAGAACTAAAAGCCAGATCAACATGAGCTGTGTAATGTATAGCAAGAAATAAGCCAGTTAAGATTTGAATAATTAAACATAATCCTAATAAAGAACCGAAATTTCATCATACAGAGAGATTTAGCGGAGCTGGAAGATCAACTAATAGATTATTTATTAATTTTAATACGGGATGAGATTTTCGTAAAGGTCTACGCATATGGAATTACTTAATAAATGGTCGAAGAGGAGCTTGTTGATAATAACAAATTTTTACTACTACAATTAAATTAATTAATAAAATAGACCCTAATCCAACTAAGATTGACGCAATTTGAGGTGAAACTAGTTGTCTTCCATAAATTTTTAATCTTTTTATTTGTGAATATAAAGAATAATAAGAAGTTACAGTTGTATCTGAAAATGGATAGAAATAAGTTATACTAAGAAGCACGATAAATAGAATAACAAAAAAAATGATAGCTCCACCTCCTCTAAACAAAACGTTTGGTGATAAAGCAGATACATATGCGAACATTACTAATAAGCCTCCTACATAAATAAGAAATAAAATATAACCATACCAAGAAGATAAAAACATAGATGTTAATATGCATATAAATAAAGTTGAAATTATAATTGAAAGACCTAATCTTAAAGGTTGAGCTATCAATGGAAATATAAAAATTCTAGATATTCTAAGTGAAATAATAATTATACTTGTCATTATCGGGATATAGGTATTAATCACCTAATTTTTAACTTCCAATGCTAATGTTTTATTTAAACTATGATCCCGCTAATAATATAAAAAATAAGCTAAAGCATGAATTATCAGTAAAAAAGAAAGTGAAGCTGGAAGAAATCTTTTTCAAGTAAGACCTATAAGTAAATCATAACGGAATCGGGGATAACTACCTCGTACTCAAATAAAAGCAAAAGCAAAAAAAAGAATTTTTAACATAAAAATAACATCACTTTCAAAGATAATAGCAGACGACCCTCCAAAGAAAAGTAAAGCGGATAATAACCTTATAATTAAAATATTAGCATATTCAGCTAAAAAAATTAAAGCGAATCCAGCGGATCCATATTCAATATTAAACCCAGATACAAGTTCAGATTCTCCTTCAGCAAAATCAAAGGGAGCACGATTAGTTTCAGCTACACATGTAACAAATCATATTAAAGAAACTGGAAACATTAAAAATCTCAATCAAATATATTCTTGACATTCCTTAATTTCAATAAATCTAAAAGTACCAACCAAAAATAATGGAAATAATAAAATTAAAGCTATCCTAATTTCATATGAAATTGTTTGGGCAATTGCTCGAAGTCTCCCTAATAAAGCATACTTAGAATTTGAAGCCCATCCAGCAAGTAAGGTTCCATAAACATTCAATCTAGATACACATAAGAAAAATAGAATTCCTCATTTAAAGTATCTTAAAGAATAGAGTCTTGGGTATAATTGTCATAAAAGAAGAGCTAAAATAAAACTGAAAATTGGGGCTATAAAATAAGGAAAATAATTTGCTATTGTAGGTTTTGCAATTTCTTTAGTTAAAAGCTTAGCAGCATCTGCAATTGGTTGGGGTAATCCTGCTACTCCCACCTTATTTGGTCCTTTCCGAATCTGAATATAGCTTAATCCTTTTCGTTCTAAAAGAGTAAAAAAAGCGACCGCTAGTAATACACAAATATAGGTTAATAGAGAAGAAATAATAGATAAATACATTATAAAGAAAAGAACTTGAGAATCTTTATATTTAGGTCCTAAGCCTAATGCACTTTTCTGCCATCTTTATTTTATAAAAAAAAGAACTTTCATCTTTATATTTAGGGCTTAAACCTAATGCACTTATCTGCCATTTCTATTAAACATATTCAATTATTGATTTCGTTATTATAGTTCATCTATATTATGTAAATTATGTTACTTTAAATTGGTCCTTTCGTACTAAATTTAAAATTGAAATTAAAGATAGAAACTGACCTGGCTCACGCCGGTCTGAACTCAGATCATGTAGAATTTTAATGGTCGAACAGACCAACCCTCGAAGACTTCTGCATCTATCAGGAAATTCTAGTCCAACATCGAGGTCACAAACCCTTTTTTCGATATGAGCTCTCAAAAAGGATTATGCTGTTATCCCTACGGTAACTAATTCTTTTAATCACTATAAGTAGTGGATCATCAATTATAAATCTTAAATTCATAAAGAAGCTTTTTTTGTTCCTTAGTCGCCCCAACTAAAATTTTTTATAATTAGAAATATTTTTAATTCTCTTTATCTTATTAATAAATTTAAAGCTCGATAGGGTCTTCTTGTCTTTTAATTTTATTTAGGATTCTTCACCTAAAAAATAATTTCTATCAACTTCTATGGAGACAGTATTGCTCTTGTCAAACCATTCATACTAGCCCTCAATTATAGGGCAAATGATTATGCTACCTTTGCACGGTCAGGGTACCGCGGCCGTTAAATAAAATCACTGGGCAGGTCCGACTCCTTATTATTCTTAATCAAAGAGCCATGTTTTTGATAAACAGGCAGAACAATATTATTTGCCGAGTTCCTTCATAGAAATTGATTTTCAAATTTAAATTTGAAAATCTTTAATAATTTATAAAATTAAAGTATAATATTTTAAAAATACTCATCTTAGCATTAATTTTTATTAATTTAATTTATAATAATTTTCTTTTATTTTTACATATATTTATTTTTATTTTATTCTTTAATAAATTATAACAAATTTTAAAATTCTGGCTAGTTTCAAGCCTAAATTTTAAGAATATTTAAATATTTTATAAGTCTATATATTTTCAAGCTTATCCTTGAAAATCTTTTAAGCTTTATCTATTATAATTAAAAATATTTAATTATATATTATAAGCTTAGATACTTCTATATCTTTAAAAGAAAACTAGCTATCATCTAATGCGTATGAAATTTCATCTCTACTTTTACCTATAAGAAAGGTTTTGCCACAACTACTCTTTATAAACTAAAATTAACTGATAAAAGTAGCTCATTAGATTTCGAGAATTTTATATATTAAAGTTAAATCTAGCTAAACCATGATACAAAAGGTACGTGTATTTACACTACTTTTTTTCAAATTATTATATTCCTTCACAGTACTTTTATGATTAATAAATATAAAATTTCAATCACCTTTACAATATTAATGGATGTTTCTTAATAATTAATTAATATAGATTAGATTAAATAATCAAGATTTTGTTTTAAAAACGACTCTTAAATAAAGTATAAATTCAGTGTAAATGAATTGCATTAACTTATGCTACATTTTTCATCCAGGAACAATTTCCATTACCCCTACTATGTTACGACTTATCTCATTTTTCAACGAGAGCGACGGGCGATGTGTGCACACTTCAGAGCCACATTCAAAAAATTTATGTACAAAATCTTACTTTTAAGTCCGCCTTCAAGTAGAGATATTTAATTCTCTGTTCCGTAATTATAATTTTTAATTGTAACCCATCCTCTCCTTCTTATTGGCTGCACCTTGATCTGACGTCTAAGATTAAGATCTTTCTTGTCAACTTTTATATTTTTGGAAGTTGCCTGAACGACGACGGTATACAAACTGTATTGCTAAATGAAGGTAAGGTATAACGTGGATTATCGATTATGAGACAGGTTCCCCTAAAAGGTATGAAGTACCGCCAAGCCCTTTGAGTTTTAAGTCATTAACTCGTAATACTCTGGTAAATGTTTAACTCCATTAATTTATAATTTAGAATAATAGGGCATCTAATCCTAGTTTATCCCTAAATTTTCATAGCTTCAGCATATAATATAAAGTTTTAATCAAGATATTTTTTTATATTTAAATTTTACCTTTTAATAAAAAATCTTATAACTAGTATTTAATAATTGCCTAACTATCTTTTTACCTATATTATATAATTCGATTTTTTGGTCTAACCGCGGATGCTGGCACCAAATTAACCAAATCTTTTAGCTAATCTAAAGCAAGTTTTCACTCCTATAATTAATATTTGACACTGGTGTATAGTGGTACAATCTTAGAATCATTTAAGATATAATTCTTTAGATAATAAATAAATCCCAATTTTGTATTTAAAATTATTTATATTTCTAATCTCACCATTTTCCATAAAAACCATGTGTTATTCCTTCGCTATTACTATATTCATAAGTCAGAGCCAAGCTTTATCTTATTTAAGATATCTAAAATGCTTTCTTTTTATTATTCATATTATTTAGTAATCAATTTCAATTAGCGTATAAGTTTCTAGAGTGTTTATGCACGTTAGATTTTCGTTCTAAAAGAATAAAATTATATTATTAGAAATATATCTCTTGAGTATGATAAAGTACATTTGCCTTCCAAGTAAAAAGATTAATAATATTTAAAAGAGATATATTGCACAGCGGTGTTTGGGCACAAAGAATTTTGATTTCTTAGGAGAAGGTCATATCTTCCTGGTAAAAGATTTTAAGTTAACAAAAACTATAGGCCTTCAAAGCCTGAAATAAAAAATGATTTTTAAATCTTGGCCCGCTATAGTTTATTCAAAACGCCGAATTGCAAACTCGGAGATGATATTTATATTCTAGTGAGTTTTGTTTGATGGCTGAGATAAAAGCGATAGACTGTAGATCTATTAACGGAATTAAATTTCCTCAACAAAATGTAAAATAAGCTAAATGTAGAAGCTGTTGGGTTCATACCCCAAAAATGAACTAGAGTTCTTTTACAAGTAATTAAATAAATTAGTTTTTATTATCTTAATTAATGAGGATGTTCATCAGAATATAAAGTGATTAATAAACAGAAAATATAAGCTTGAATTACACTAATACCGAATTCAAAAATTGTATAAAACACTTGAATTCTAATTAGAAGAACTATGGAGAAAATACCAGATATAAAAAATCTAGCAGTTAGATAGTTTCCAATTAAAGTTAGAACAATATGACCAGCTCTTATATTAGCTGTAAGTCGTACTGATAAAGTAATAGGTCGAACTATAATTCTAACTGTCTCGATAACTACTAAAAATGGATTTAACGGTGCTGGTGCACCCATAGGTAGTAATCTAGCTACAACAGATCTTGGATTAAAAAAAATAGCTGAAATAATTAGAGACAATCACAAAGGTAAGCCTAATGAAAGAGAAATCGCTAAATGTCTAGTAGGACTAAATACATATGGAATTAATCCTCTTAGATTCATAAAAATTAAAAATAAAAATAAACCTCTTACTACGTTCAAAAAACCTCCTAAATTTAAACCAAAAGACCGAAAAATTTGAGAAGAACCTGTTTCCTTAAAGATATTGATAAAAGCAAATCAACTAGGAAGGGCAACTCAGTAATTAGAACTAAAAATTAAAATAATAATAAGGGAAAAAATTCACATTAAAAAATATATAGATATAAAAACTTGATTTCTATCATCAAAAGAAGAGAAAATATCAACTAGCATTCTTATCAATTTCACTTATTTTCCTTATTAACTGTAATACTTGATGTCTTAGTTAAAAATTGTACTTTTTTAGATCATCAAATCAAAATAGATACGACTAGAACCGCGGTTCAAAATAACACAAATAGAAAAATTCAATTTAATGGGGAAAGCTGAGGCATGTAAGAGATACTAAATTTTATTAGCAACATAAAACTGACAATTTTATATTATATTTTAACTAATCTCTTATAATAATATTACTCAGAAACATGAACTACCCATTCCATAAAATTTTCTAATGGAATAGCCTCTACTACAATTGGTATAAAAGAATGATTTGCTCCACAAATTTCAGAACATTGTCCATAAAATACACCAGGATACTTAATATAAAAACTAAGTTGATTAAGTCGTCCAGGAATTGCATCAGCTTTGACACCTAACGCTGGAACAGTTCATGAATGAATTACATCTGCAGATGTAACCAACACACGAATATCTGTTTGAGTTGGAAGAACGATTCGATGATCTACTTCTAACAACCGAAAATCACCACTTTCTAGTTCATTAGTAGGAATTATATATGAATCGAACTCGATATTTAGAAAATCAGAATATTCATAACTTCAATATCATTGATGACCAATTCTTTTTAGCGTAAGCCCACAATCTCCTACTTCATCTAATAAATATAATAAACGTAAAGAAGGTAAAGCCAGAAAAACTAGAATAACAGCTGGGACGATAGTTCAAATAGTTTCAATCTCCTGACCTTCAACAAGAGACCGACAGGTGTATTTATTAGTTATTAATGAAATAGCAGCGTATCCAACCAATCTAATAATTATAACTAAAATCATTATAGCATGGTCATGAAAAAAAATTAATTCCTCTATTAAAGGGGATGCAGCATCTTGGAATCCTAATTGACCTCATAGACTCATATCTTAAAAATTTAAAGTATCTTAACCAGTAACTAATGCTCCCGTTTCTGGCGCATTATGGAAATCTCTAGGTAGAATATTATCTCATTCTAAAGCAGTTCTCAAATGAGTTCTTCAAATTACTCTTCGTTGAGAAATTAAGGCTTCTCAAACAATTACTATAAAATACAATACAGCAACAAAAGAAATCATTGATCCAATTGAAGAAATTACATTTCACTTAGTATAACAATCTGGGTAATCAGAATATCGTCGTGGTATTCCGCTTAATCCTAAAAAATGCTGAGGAAAAAATGTGACATTTACTCCAATAAATATAATGTAAAAATGTGCTTTTGTTCACCGAGAATGTAAAGTAACTCCAGTAAGCAACGGAAATCAATAATTGAAAGCTCCGAATAAAGCAAAAACAGCTCCTATAGAAAGCACATAATGGAAATGGGCCACAACATAATATGTATCATGTAATATAATATCCAATGATGAATTAGATAAAACAATTCCAGTTAATCCCCCCACAGTAAATAGAAAAATAAAACCCAAAGCTCAAAGCATAGGTGTTTCATATTTAATTTTAGCTCCATGAATAGTAGCTAATCAACTAAAAACTTTAATTCCAGTAGGAACAGCAATAATTATTGTAGCAGCTGTAAAGTATGCACGAGTATCTACATCTATACCAACAGTAAACATATGATGAGCTCAAACAATAAAACCTAAAACACCAATAGCTAATATCGCATAAATTATACCAAGAGTACCAAACGTTTCTTTTTTAGCAGAATAATGACTCACGATATGAGAAATCATACCAAATCCAGGAAGAATTAAAATATATACCTCTGGATGACCAAAAAATCAAAATAAATGTTGATATAAAATAGGATCTCCACCTCCTGCAGGATCAAAAAATGCAGTATTAAAATTTCGATCAGTTAAAAGCATAGTAATAGCTCCAGCTAAAACAGGCAAAGATAAAAGCAATAAAATAGCAGTAATTTTTACAGACCAAACAAATAAAGGCAATCGTTCAAACTGTATTCCTCGTCATCGTATATTGATAATAGTAGTAATAAAATTTGCAGCACCTAAAATTGAAGAAGCACCTGCTAAGTGAAGAGAAAAAATTGCTAAATCTACAGAACCACCAGCATGAGCTAAATTACCAGATAATGGAGGATAAACTGTTCATCCTGTACCAACACCACTTTCCACAGCTGCCGAAGAAAGCAATAACAACAAAGCTGGAGGAAGTAATCAAAAACTCATATTATTTAAGCGAGGAAAAGCTATATCAGGAGCTCCTAACATTAAAGGGACTAATCAATTCCCAAAACCACCAATTATCATTGGCATAACAAGGAAAAAAATTATTACAAAAGCATGAGCCGTTACAATTACATTATATAACTGATCATCTCCTAAAAAAGCTCCGGGTTGTCCTAATTCAGCTCGAATTAATAATCTAAGAGCTGTACCAACTAACCCGGATCATATACCAAATAAAATATATAAAGTACCAATATCTTTGTGATTTGTTGAAAATAGTCAACGCAT